TCTTTATGTTGATCGTTACAGGCCTCTTGAATCTTCTCTTCCCTATTTATTTTTTTATTTGTTATTTGATTTGTTGTTTTTTGTGCGTAATGCAGATTAACAATAGTTTTGCTATTGATAGGGATTCCCTTGTTGAGACCCTATGAATCAATTGAAACCTCAGATTCATACTAGAACCACGATGATTTAATCAAGCAAAGCCTCAAGCTAAACTCAAGGGTTCTCTGAGTAAGAACCGTTTGATGATCACTTATTCAATGAATGGATGTAATGACTCAACAAAATCTAGAGAAACATTTGTCCTTTGTTCAAACTGAAAGAAGAAAAATCGTTTGATTTAGGAAATACCTATTTGAATTTTTTTTTGAGTCCGGTTGCGAAGTCTGAATAGTAAATAGTAGGTATGAATCATAGTTCAAATATTTCTTTTCTTGATCTATTCTATATATTCCGTGCTCCAGATACTAGAATAAATATCCGACGAGGTAGAATCATCTTGATAGAGATGACAGGCCCATTTTCTGTATTATCAATAGGATCGATTATAACAAGTCACACACTCATATTCCGGAAATACCGAAACAAATAAATCTCACGGTCGAACTACCAGAATGGTCTAGAAATCCGAGTCTTTCTTAAGTTAAGTAAAGTAATTTTTTTGATTGAAAAACTAGGACTTTCTAGTTCTTATGAACCTAACTCATTGAAATTCCATCCAGTAAAACGGAAGAATTATAAATTTCCAAAATAATAGATAGGAATATCGCAAATAGAGCCATTGCGACCCCCATAAGTGGTGTAGTCCCCCAGCCCGGTGCTACTTTACCATATTCCGAATTCAATGGTTTCAATAAATTCCCTACAGTAGTTCGTCTTGGCCCAGATCTAGAACTACCCTCAACGGTTTGTGTAGCCATAAAATACTATTCATTGGTTGAGATCTGTTGACTTTGTATACCATTTCGTTGTAGTTGTAAATAAACGATCTTATCGTAGATCCATTGTGATCTTGAAATTCTCTAAAAATGGAAACAGCAACCCTAGTCGCCATCTCCATATCTGGTTTACTTGTAAGCTTTACTGGGTACGCCTTATATACCGCTTTTGGGCAACCCTCTCAACAACTAAGAGATCCATTCGAAGAACACGGGGACTAGTTGAAGTAATGAGTCTCCCATATTGGGAGGCTCATTACTTCAATTGAGATAATGAAAAATTATTTCATTTTTTTAGTTTTAGTCGGAACCTTAGGCGGTTCTCGAAAAAAGATAGCGAAAAAAATGATCCCTAAAGTCGAGACTAAAAGGAATGTATAAACCAATGCTTCCATAGATTCGATCGTGGTTTACAATTATAGCTTCCACACCTATTCATTTGGGATCATTTACCATATAAAGAAAAGTAAAGAGTCAAAGAATAAATGGTGATTCAAATCAAGATTTCTCCGGTACCTTATATCAAATCAAAAAAATAGAGGCGAAAGATACCAGAGCAATGTTGTATCAGACTACTTGTCTCCTTGTAGTTGGATCCCCAATTTTTTGAAATGTTCCAAATTCCACTTGAGCATCCAAATCTGGATCAATACCAGCAAAAACATCTCTGAACAAGGTTCTAGCACCATGCCAAATGTGTCCAAAAAAGAAGAGCAAAGCAAACGTAGCATGCCCAAAAGTGAACCAACCCCTTGGACTGCTACGAAAAACACCATCGGATTTCAAAGTAGCCCGATCTAATTCAAAAATTTCACCTAATTGGGCACGTCTAGCGTATTTTTTTACAGTAGCAGGATCACCATAACTAACTCCATTGAGTTCGCCACCATAGAACTCGACAGTTACACCTACTTGTTCAACACTATACTTTGATTCTGCCCTTCTAAAAGGAACATCGGCTCTCACAATTCCGTCTCCATCTACTAAAACTACCGGAAATGTTTCAAAAAAAGTGGGCATACGACGTACAAAAAGCTCGCGCCCTTCTTTATCTCTAAAGACGGGGTGTCCTAACCATCCAACAGCTATTCCATCCCCGTTGTCCATTGAACCTGCTCTGAATAATCCCCCTTTTGCCGGATTATTACCAATGTAATCATAAAAAGCTAATTTTTCGGGAATTTTAGACCAAGCTTCCGATAAACTCAGATTTTCGGCTAGTCCGGCGCTAACTCTTCGATATATTTCTTGCTGAAAGTATCCCTGATCCCACTGATAACGAGTGGGACCAAATAATTCGATTGGGGTAGTTGCTGAACCATACCACATAGTTCCAGCAACAACGAAAGCTGCAAAAAAAACAGCAGCGATACTACTAGAAAGTACAGTTTCAATATTTCCCATACGTAATCCTTTGTATAGACGTTGAGGCGGACGGACACTAAGATGGAATAGACCTGCTAATATGCCCAATGTACCCGCTGCAATATGATGAGAGGCTATTCCTCCCGGAACAAAAGGATCAAAACCTTCCGCGCCCCACGCTGGATTTACAGATTGTACTTTTCCAGTTAGTCCATAAGGATCGGACACCCATATTCCAGGACCATACAAACCTGTTACATGAAATGCGCCAAAGCCAAAGCAAGCCACCCCTGAGAGAAATAAATGAATTCCAAAGATCTTGGGCAAATCCAAAGAAGGTTTTCCCGTACGCTCATCACAGAATATTTCTAGATCCCAATACACCCAATGCCAGATAGCTGCCAAGAAGCACAAGCCAGAAAACACAATATGTGCCCCTGCGACACCTTCATAACTCCAAATACCCGGATTCGTTATAGTTCCTCCTGAAATACTCCAACCACCCCACGAATTGGTTATTCCTAAACGAGTCATGAAGGGTATAACGAACATACCTTGTCTCCACATTGGATCAAGAACAGGGTCAGAGGGATCAAAAACCGCTAATTCGTATAGAGCCATCGAACCGGCCCAACCAGAAACTAGAGCTGTATGCATTATATGGACAGAAAGCAATCGACCGGGATCATTCAATACGACAGTATGAACACGATACCAAGGCAAACCCATGGAAATACCCCTTTATCAAAGATAAATAGACACTATGTCACCTTATTTTATCGCATTGGAAAGGACTATACTATGTACCTAAGTACCTAACCTTTTCAGTGGATTCTGTATGAAAAAGAATTAATATTTATTCCGTTCCATTGAAAATAACGGAACAATTCTGTTCATAAGAACAAAGAGAAGCAGATCTATTCTATACCCAATAAGTACCAATACGCAATGGGAGAATTGGTACCATTTTGTGGGAACGAATGCATAGATACTTGTTTATCATTCGAACGATCGATTGCTCCGTTCGTTAAAATTTTTCTTTATTCATTCTACCTTACTCTATAAACCTTCCAATCAATCTATCTAGAAAATAGAATAAACAGAAAAAAGGATGAAGACAATAAACCCATTGTTACGTTTCCATATTAAAGTGAAGTATAGTACTTAATTTTTTTTTCTTTAATTTAATGCCCATTGGTGTTCCAAAAGTACCTTTTCGGAGTCCTGGAGAGGAAGATGCAGTTTGGGTTGACGTATAGTGCGACTTGTCAGACATATTGGGTCATATGGGATTTACCCGTTCTCTCCCCCGATCGAGATATCCTCTGTTTCGCCCAAGAAATATTGTATTGAGATTGAGTGAACCATCAATCATTTGGAGCGTGAAGTACAATTAGATCAATTTATATTGGGGATCAATATTATCAATTAGAAGAATTTATGGTTGACTTGGACTGATAAAAAAAAGTCTCCAGGCTCCGTTCAGAAAATACCAAATTGGTAACAAATTGATAATATATGTACGATTACCACTTGTATCATAAACGATTCTTATACTTACTATAGGAGCGATCTCAAACTGCCAACCAATGGAATAGTATGATGAATACATCGAATACTTTGGAGAAGACATGAAACAAATTGAAAAAGAAGTCGTAACAAAAAAAGTGGTACTGAGATCATTTGCCCTATATGTACAAATGGAATTCGGGCAGATCTTTTCCCGGAGTAGAACAAACATGAACCTAAAAAAATGGAAAGGGCCCATTCAGGAACAATAAAATGACATCGTGATTTGAATCTCGATGAAACAATACATCAATGAGAGGTTAGTTCAATAAGTTCAGTGAATTCTTTTTTTTTTTTTTTATAGGTAAGGGAACAAAAACTCATCTTATGTTTTTTGAAAAATAGAAGAAGAAAACCCCCTTCATTAGAAAAACAAAAACCTGTTACAGAAAAAAAAAGAAATAGAACTGGAATCGACACATTGATTCTTTTTTTTTTTTTCGCAATTTTTTTTGAACCGTATGCATCCAAAGGTGCACGTACGGTTCCTAAGGGAACCCATTTTGTCCTAATCAACCGACTTCATCGAGAAAGATTACTTTTTTTAGGCCAAGAAGTTGATAGCGAGATCTCGAATCAACTTGTTGGTCTCATGGTATATCTCAGTATAGAAGATGATACTAGGGATCTTTATTTATTTATAAACTCTCCCGGCGGATGGGTAATACCAGGAATAGCCATTTATGATACTATGCAATTTGTGCCACCCGATGTGCATACAATATGCATGGGATTAGCCGCTTCAATGGGATCTTTCATTCTGGTCGGAGGAGAAATTACCAAACGTCTAGCATTCCCTCACGCTTGGCGCCAATGAGTTTTTTTATTTGAAAAAAAAAAGGAAGACTATGCCTTCACCATATTGAATATGAATAATAAGTAATAATAGCATGGCACTTCGAGTTCGATATGAGCAAACCATTATTGTTTTTTCATAACATGAGATTTTATGTCGAGATAGTAGTATGAAATAGAGGTCATTTCGGATTTGATCTTATGTGTCGGGGGTACATTTCAGCGTCACAAACCATTCTTTTTCACATCAGAATTTTCTTTCTGATATTTATGTTATGAAAGAAAAAGTACAAAAATGAAAAAAAAAAAAGATCATCTTTTCCTTATTTGATCGTATCAGAAAGGAACTTTGGGATTGCTAAATCACAGACAAAATAAATATATAAAGCAACAGAACCATCATAGTATTTTTTTTACTCCTACGAAAGGAAGGGTGGTAAATGGATCATTCAACGATCCGGATCGGATGGATTCTATTTCTTTCTTCAATAGAATAGAAGAGAAGAAAAAGAAAAAGTAAATTCCATTGTAGAGCCGTATGCACAAAAGATGCCTGTACGGTTGTACAATTCCATTCTTTTTTCTTATATTTTTTTTATCCCTTACTTTAGCCCAATCATGCAAGATAGAAGAACCCTTCATGATGCTATATCAATATCATCAGGGTTATGATTCACCAACCTGCTAGTTCTTTTTATGAGGCACAAGCAGGCGAATTTATCCTGGAAGCGGAAGAACTACTGAAACTTCGCGAAACCCTCACAAAGGTTTATGTACAAAGAACGGGTAATCCTTTATGGGTTGTATCCGAAGACATGGAAAGAGATGTTTTTATGTCAGCAACAGAAGCCCAAGTTCATGGCATTGTTGATCTTGTAGCGGTCGAAAATGAAAAAAAATACTAGGGATTTCATGTAAATCCATTTCAAACCATAATTCGAATTTTCTGCGATTTGATATTGAATAGAAAAAAAAATTCATGATTATCAATCATCAGGTTAAGATCGATCTAAACCAACCCATTCCATTCTAGAATTCTATATATACATACGACATGCCAACTATTAAACAACTTATTAGAAACACAAGACAGCCAATAAGAAATGTCACGAAATCTCCCGCTCTTAGAGGATGTCCTCAGCGTCGAGGAACATGCACTAGGGTGTATGTGCGACTCGTTCAGATCATGAGTTCGAACAAATGAGACAATTTTCCAGTATCAATGACCAGTACCAATGAAAAGGATAGATAGAGAAGATCTATCATATACCTATATTGTGTTTAGAATTTATGGTTTACATTGGTGCAAATCCAATCACCTAGATTTGAGATGAAAAGCAATTCCCCATTGGGGGCAAATGGTTATCCATTAAGCGGAGGAAATAGTATTATAAGAAGCAAAAAGGTTATACTCCTATTCTTGAAAGAACGGACTAACAGGGTCAGCTACCTAGCCAACTTTCATAATTAAATGCCGTCACTGTATGGATAACTCTTATTGTGAAAAGAACTATTACTGTATAATTGATGGGTAGAGCCAAAGAGTGTGAACTATACAAGTTAACAATAACATTTGATAAAATGAAAGAAGAGGCTCCGGTGTATAGAGAGGACCTCACCGTTTAAAAAAAAAGTAACCATAGAAACGATGGAACCCACTATTTTTTTTTTATTTGGTATCGTTAGAATTTCTTATTTCCAGGTGAAATGCCTGGAAGGAATAAAAAATCGTGGTTGGGGAAAGTCATAGTAGCAAAAGCCATTGGAATTTATATTTTATATATCGGAATAATCCGTTTTGTTATTAATTGACGGGGGGTAAAGGATGACTGAAAGAAGAGAAATCAATTAGTTATTCATTAAGGTTTAATTTGATTCAATGACCAGAGTTAGACGAGGATATACAGCTCGGAAACGTCGAACAAAAATTCGTTTATTTGCATCAACCTTTATTGGGGCTCATTCAAGACTTACTCGAACGACTACTCAACAGAAAATGAGAGCTTTGGTTTCCTCTCATCGAGATAGAGGCAGGCAAAAGAGGGATTTTCGTAGTTTGTGGATCACTCGAATAAATGCAGTAATTCGTGAGAATAAGGTATTCTATAATTATAGTAGATTAATACCAAATCTGTACAAGAAGCAATTGCTTCTTAATCGTAAAATACTTGCGCAAATATCTATATCAAATAAGAATTGTCTTTACATGATTTCCAATCAGATTATCAAATAAAGGATATGATATCATAAAATAAAATAAAGAAATGATTGAAATTGAAACAGAATTCCCCGGAGAATGAACTCCGGGAAGATAGAATAAAAAAAATGAAGTAAGATAAGTAGTAGGAATGAACGAACATGTTTCAATAAAAAAAAAAAAAGATTTCTTCTTCCCCCATTTTTTATTTCTTATAATATAACACAAGAAATAAATCGGGATTCTAGGCCTTTTGAACAAAACATCAATCTGAGCTTGAGTTCCGATTGGAGTTTTGAGTCAATTGAGGAGTATGTTTATTTATTTCTGGTTCTAGGACCAGTAGTTCTGGGGATCGACTCGGCTCTCTCAAATTGTTTCTCATTATTAAGAAAAGGTAACAAAGATAAAATACGAGCTTGTTTTATAGCAATAGTAATTAATCGTTGTTGTTTCAAGGTCAATTTATTCACCCGTCTAGATAATATTTTTCCTTGTTCACTAATAAATCGACTAATTAAACTCATGTTTCTATAATCGATTCGATCCCCAGATCCAATTGGGGACAAACGCCTACGAAAGGATCGCTTGTATTTACGAAAAGGTTGCTTGGATTTATCCATGGTTTATTCCTTATCTCTAAAATTCTATTTCTTTATTCATTTCAGATCTGACCGAAATAGGCTTTGATTCGCATCGTTTATATTATACATATCATATATAATACATATCATATGTATATATGTATATATATATATGAAAATGAAATCGGGTTTGATTTGTATTGTATATATTATGTATTATATATATATATTGTAATTATATATATATAATGTATATTATATATGTTATATTATATATGTTAAGTTAAATATGTTAACCTAAATATGTTAAGTTCTTCCTGTTCCTTGGAAAGATCGCGCACACGTTCCGTTCCATCTATTTCTTTATTTCCCCATGAATCGTATGCTTGTGACAATAGCGACAAAATTTTCTCAATTCTAATCGACTGGATGTATTGTGTCGATTCTTTTGAGTAATATATCTAGAAATACCCGGCGATTCTTTATTGACACCATTTCGGACACAACTGGTACATTCCAAAATAACTCTGACTCTGACATCTTTACCCTTGGCCATGAACCCCCTTTTGATTTTGGATCGACTTAACTTCTTCTATTTTCGACCCGAACTGAAGAAGAATAAAAGAACAAAAAAATCAATAAGAAAATCAATAGAAATTACTAACTTGAAATTCAATTTTCATTTCTAAAGATTTCGTTGTGTTGTATGTGTTGTAGTTATATAATTACAATTAATATTAATAGAGTAATAGTAATAATTAATAATAAAGTAATAATTAAGTAATACAATTTCTTTCTAACTATCAATTATTCCTATCTTAAATCCCAATATTTCATTTAAGTATCTTCTTTCTATGCTATGATTTCGTGGATTCTGCCCTAGACCTGGATACACATTTCCATTTCTGTTCCCCAAAATTCGATCTTAGATTCACCAGATTTTTGTCGAGGTTCAATACACTTTTTCTTTTTCTTTCCTTCCTATCCTCCTCCTATCCTAAAGAACTGAAAAAAAAAAGGAAGGGGCGAAATTTTAGTCACGTCACGTAGAATCGTATCCCTAATTTTCTTCATTTCTTCGCATATTAATAACTAGAATTAAAAAAAAGGGAATGACAAGGCATCTGGGAATAAACGATTAATTTCTATCAATAGACCTGCTAAAGACCCAAACCATAGAGTAGTTAGCACAGGTGCCACGGAGAGATATGTTTTTATATCTCGCATTGAAGATCCTCCTTCTTTATTGTAATACATATATGTATGGTCAGATGTTGTAGTTCAAGATCATTTGTATTTTTTTTTTTACTTTACGCGGAATTCCTAACTAAAATAGATATGTACAATGAACCGATAGATGAGATTTTCCTGTCCCTAAAAAAGAAAAAGATGACCCCTTCTTCCTGAGCATTTCCGATAAATTTTTATTCTTTTTTTTATACGATACGCCGATAAGATAAATTTTAATTTTTTTTATACGTTAGGTTTCAGATGTATAAAATAATTTTATTATATGAAACCAAAAAGAAGAAGTGACAAGAAAATTCTATATAGATAGAGGGGAAAATAACAATGTGGAAAACAAGACAGGGATTTTGTACAATGACACTGTACAAGAACTTTAAAAAGGGATGTAGCGCAGCTTGGTAGCGCGTTTGTTTTGGGTACAAAATGTCACGGGTTCAAATCCTGTCATCCCTACCTATTACTTCTCTTATGGGCAGTAACGAGGGATTAATTAAGATCGATTGAAATTGGACATAATCCTTCATTTTTGCATGCTATACGTATGCAAGATATATTTGGGGGTAAAAAACCTTTTCTTTACACTACAGTCGTATCTCCTGTAATAAGAAAGCGCTCTTAGTTCAGTTCGGTAGAACGCGGGTCTCCAAAACCCGATGTCGTAGGTTCAAATCCTGCAGAGCGTGATTCCGTTTATGTTATGTCGAATCACAATAAAAAAACTTAACAAAAAAAAGTTTAATTGAAACTTGAATTTGACCTCCCGCAGGGAGGAGGTCAATCAAAAAAAAAAAGAAATGTTACTCAATCAAAGGTCCAACTGATCACCACGTCTGTATTGTAAATATGCAGTTACGAATAATCCTGCCAAAGTAATAGGAATTAGACCTAAGACGATTCCAAATAGAAAAACTTCAATCATTTCGGTTTTTTGAGGGGATAAAAAGATGGGTAAGATCTATCCCTAAATATTAATCTGAATTATCCGTGAATCTCAATAACCAAGAATTGGCAATTGATGTGGAAAGGAACCTGGAACACCTGGAATCTCAGAGAAATATTCATTTTTATGAATTGTTCATTCAATTCATTTCAAATAAGTCGTATCTTATTCAAACCAATCAATAGAGCTGGGGTTATAGTTAAAGCAGCCAGTAGAAAACCGAAATAACTAGTTATAGTAGGCATGAAAGAGCTAAATTAGATATGTTCTTTTGTTACATATGTTGATAAAACACTTACCTAAGTTTCAATTTTTCCCAGATACAACAGTAACGGTAAGAAAAAACCAATTGACAGGATTAGTTTAG